CCAGAATGAAGAGAAAATTATTTCTTGAATCAACAAAAAAAATTATGAATAAATCCATTTACAATAATGAAACAAGTCAAGAAATAATAAAAAAAAAAAATCAAAATCCAATTGAGTTTATTTCGACTATAAAAAAGTCACTTTATAATATTAGTAATAGTAAGACAAATTCACATATTTTTTATGACTTATCGTACTTGTCACAAGCATATGTATTTTACAAATTATCACAAACCCAAGTTATTAACTTGTATAAATTAAAATCAGTTCTTCAATATCAAGGAATCCCTTTTTTTCTTAAACCTGAAATAAAGGATTCTTTTGAAACACAAGGAATAGTTCATTCTAAATTAAGGGATAACAGACTTCCGAGTTCTGAAATGAATCAATGGAAAAACTGGTTAAGAGGGCATTATCAATACGGTTTTTCTCAGATCAGATGGTCTAGATTAATACCACAACAATGGCGGAATAGAGTTTATCAACGTCGTATGGTTAAAAGGAAAAATTTCAGCAAATGGAATTCATATGAAAAAGACCAATTAATTGATTACAAAAAAGAAAATATTTTTGAAGTCTATTCATTATCGAATCAAAAAGATAATTTTCAAAAATACTATAAATATGATCTTTTCTCATATAAATCTATTAATTCTGAAAATAAAAAGGACTCATTTATTTCTAGATCGCCGTTTGAAGGAAATAAGAATCAAGAGATTTCTTATAATTACAACACATATAAAGACACTTTTTTTGATATACTGAGGAGTATCCCTATCAAGAATTATCTAGGAAAGAGCGATATTCTATATATGGAAAAAACTCCCGATAGGAAATATTTTGATTGGAAAATTCTCCATTTTGATCTTAGACAAAAAGTCGATATTGAGGCCTGGATCACGATCGATGCCAATAGTAATCAAAATACTCATATTGTTACTAATAATTATCAAATAATTGATAAAAAAAATATTTTTGATCTTATGATTCCAGAAATGAATCTACCAAACTCCTCAAAAGTATTTTTTGATTGGATGGGGATGAATGAAAAAATACTAAAGCGTCCCATATTGAATCTGGAACTTTGGTTCTTCCCAGAATTTTTGTTACTTTATAATACATATAAAACGAAACCTTGGTTTATACCAAGCAAATTACTTCTTTTAAATTTGAATAGAAATGCAAATAGTAATGAAAATCAAAAGATTAATGAAAAGCAAAAGGGAAGCTTTTTGATACCATCGAATAAAAAAATAAAGAATCAAAATCAAGAAGAAAAAAAAACCACAAGTAAAGGGAATCTTGGATCCGTTCTTTCAAACCAACAAAAAGATATTGAAGAAGATTATGCGAGATCGGACATGAAAAAAGCTAAAAAGAAAAAACAATACAAAAGTAACACGGAAGCAGAACTAGATTTGTTCCTGAAACGTTATTTGCTTTTTCAATTGAGATGGGACGATACTTTGAATCAAAGAATGATCAATAATATTAAGGTATATTGTTTCCTGCTTAGACTAATAGATCCAAGAAAAATTTCTATATCCTCGATTCAAAGGGGAGAAATGAGTTTGGATATAATGCTAATTCAGAAGAATTTAACTCTTCCAGAATTGATGAAAAGGGGAATATTGATTATCGAACCCATTCGTCTGTCTGTAAAAAACGACGGACAATTTATTATGTATCAAACCATCGGTATTTCGTTGGTTCATAAGAGTAAGCACCAAACTAATCAAAGATACCGAGAGCAAAGATCTGTTGCTAAGAATAATTTTGATGAATCTATTCCACCACATGAAAGAATAACAAAAAATAGAGACAAAAATCATTTGGATTTGCTTGTTCCTGAAAATATTTTCTCGTTTAGGCGTCGTAGAAAATTAAGAATTCTAATTTGTTTCAATTCAAAGAATAGGAATGATGGAGATAGAAATCCTGTATTTTGCAACGAAAAGAATAGCAGCCAAGTTCTAGGTGACAGTAATCACCTTGATAGAGAGACAAATCAATTAATGAAATTTAAGTTCTTTCTTTGGCCTAATTATCGATTAGAAGATTTAGCTTGTATGAATCGCTATTGGTTTGATACCAATAATGGCAGTCGTTTCAGTATGTTAAGGATACATTTATATCAACGATTCAAAATTCGTTGATAGTACATTTTTCCTATATATCCTCTACTATATAGGATATATGAAAGCAAATAAATACACACATCACACGTCCTGTCTTACATTTCATTCTAAATATCCAATACTAAATGAATAATGTATCAATTCGATCTAGAAATGAATCAACAGAACCTTCTTCATTTTAGGTCTAAATTCTTCGCTTTTGTGAATACGAAAATGTGCCAATCCTTTTCTCTCCCTATCTAAATCTAATTTTCAATTGGATTGATTCATTTGAATTGATAAAATTAGGAGTTCATAAAGAAATTTTGATTAGATTATTGTATATACCACATTCAAATGAATGACATTATTATTACTGATCGGTAAAATCCATATCTGTAAAAAGGGAGAGGAGGCATTTTTTTATGGTAATAAATTCATTAATTTCGGTTATTTCTCAAAAAGAAAATGAAGAAAACAGAGGGTCTGTTGAATTTCAAGTATTCAGTTTCACCACTAAGATAAGGAGACTTACTTCACATTTGGAATTGCACAAAAAAGACTATTCATCTCAGAGAGGTTTGCGAAAAATTTTGGGAAAACGTCAACGACTACTGGCTTATTTGTCAAAAAAAAATAGAGTCCGTTATAAAGAATTAATTGATCGGTTGGATATTCGAGAGACAAAAACTCGTTAATTTAAAGAGTGATATCATTTGAACTTATTCGTTTCAATTTTGATGAACTTCTTTTTACTTTCAGCAATTCATGGAAGAATGACTCGGTAAAAAACTTATGATTGCACCAACTACAAGAAAAGACCTCATGATAGTCAATATGGGTCCTCACCACCCATCAATGCATGGTGTTCTTCGACTTATCGTTACTCTCGATGGTGAAGATGTTATTGACTGTGAACCAATATTGGGTTATTTACACAGAGGAATGGAGAAAATTGCGGAAAACCGAACAATTATACAATATTTGCCTTATGTAACACGTTGGGATTATTTAGCTACTATGTTCACAGAAGCAATAACCGTAAATGGACCCGAACAACTAGGCAATATTCAAGTACCTAAAAGGGCTAGCTATATCAGAGCCATTATGTTGGAGTTGAGTCGTATAGCTTCCCATTTGTTATGGCTTGGACCTTTTATGGCAGATATTGGGGCACAGACCCCTTTCTTCTATATTTTTCGAGAACGAGAATTGATATATGACCTATTCGAAGCTGCCACCGGTATGCGAATGATGCATAATTATTTTCGTATCGGAGGAATAGCTGCTGATCTACCTCATGGATGGATAGATAAATGTTTGGATTTTTGCGATTATTTTTTAACAGGGGTTGCTGAATATCAAAAGCTTATTACACGGAATCCTATTTTTTTAGAACGAGTTGAGGGCGTAGGCATTATTGGAGGAGAAGAAGCACTAAATTGGGGTTTATCAGGACCAATGCTACGAGCTTCCGGAATACAATGGGACCTTCGTAAAGTTGATCATTATGAGTGTTACGAAGAATTTGATTGGGAGGTTCAATGGCAAAAAGAAGGGGATTCATTAGCTCGTTATTTAGTACGAATCAGTGAAATGACAGAATCCATAAAAATTATCCAACAGGCTCTGGAAGGAATTCCAGGGGGGCCCTTTGAGAATTTAGAAATCCGACGCTTTGATAGAGTAAAAGATACGGAATGGAATGATTTTGAATATCGATTTATTAGTAAAAAACCTTCTCCAACTTTTGAATTGTCCAAACAAGAACTTTATGTAAGAGTCGAAGCACCAAAAGGAGAATTGGGAATTTTTCTGATAGGAGATCAGAGTGTTTTTCCTTGGAGATGGAAAATTCGCCCACCGGGTTTTATCAACTTGCAAATTCTGCCTCAGTTAGTTAAAAGAATGAAATTGGCTGATATTATGACGATACTAGGTAGTATAGATATCATTATGGGAGAAGTTGATCGTTGAAATGATAATTGATAATACAACAGAACTACAAGCCATCCATTCGTTTTCCAGATTGGAATTCTTAAAAGAAGTCTATGGGATCATATGGGTGCTTGTCCCTATTTTGACTCTTGTATTAGGAATCACACTAGGTGTACTAGTAATTGTTTGGTTAGAAAGAGAAATATCTGCAGGGATACAACAACGTATTGGACCTGAATACGCTGGCCCCTTGGGAATTCTTCAAGCTCTAGCAGATGGCGTAAAACTACTTTTCAAAGAGAATCTTTTTCCATCTAGAGGGGATACTCGTTTATTCAGTATCGGACCATCCATAGCAGTCATATCTATTTTACTAAGTTATTCAGTAATTCCTTTTGGTTATCGCCTTATTCTAGCCGATCTTAGTATTGGTGTTTTTTTATGGATCGCTGTTTCAAGTCTTGCTCCCGTTGGACTTCTTATGTCAGGATATGGATCAAATAATAAATATTCCTTTTTAGGTGGTTTAAGAGCTGCTGCTCAATCAATTAGTTATGAAATACCATTAACTCTATGTGTATTATCAATCTCTCTACGTGTGATTCGGTGAGACATAAAATTTCCCCTATTTCTTTTCTTTCTAGTAAGAAAGTGAAATGAGTTGAATATATATATTTTATTTTTTTATTCAGCATTCGGGTTGATGAACTAAACCAGATAGTTATATGAGTGAAATAAAACGGCTTTTTTATTTGCAGTTAAAGGGATTGAATCTCATTTCCTATGTACAAGAATGAAATGAAAGTAAATATAAGCAAAGCAGTCGAGACTGTTTACCCCAAGATTGGTTGATTAGGCATCATGGCTTGAAGCGGGTTCAAAAGATCAACTGTATGGAGTTTTTACTATCTATTAACATAGATGTATTACCATAATGGAAGGTTA